CATCAATTTATTCATGGATATCCACGATATGTTCCCTATGGTGACTGGGTTCATGAATTATGGTCAACAAACAGTACGAGCTGCAAGGTACATTGGTCAAAGTTTCATGATTACCTTATCCCACGCGAATCGTTTACCTGTAACTATTCAATATCCTTATGAAAAATCGATCACATCAGAGCGTTTCCGCGGTCGAATCCACTTTGAATTTGATAAATGCATTGCTTGTGAAGTATGTGTTCGTGTATGCCCCATAGATCTACCCGTTGTTGATTGGAGATTGGAAACAGATATTAGAAAGAAACGATTGCTTAATTATAGTATTGATTTCGGAATCTGTATATTTTGTGGTAACTGCGTCGAGTATTGTCCAACAAACTGTTTATCAATGACTGAAGAATATGAACTTTCTACTTACGATCGTCACGAATTGAATTATAATCAAATTGCTTTGGGTCGGTTACCAATGTCAGTAATTGGCGATTACACAATTCGAACAATTATGAATTCGACTCAAATAAAAATAGCCACGGATAACCCCCTTGATTCAAGAACGATTACCAATTACTAAGATTCCGTTTTGATCTAAAGAAGCGAAGTTTCTTTCATTTTGGTTGGTTAGTAACTACAAAACATAACTATTGATTGGTGAGAATCACGGCTTGATTTGGATTTAGAATAGATTCATATATCCGTGATGATTTCGAAATATCAAATTTCAACTACTCTTTCGGATACAAAAGCGGGATTGGTCCAATAACTGTATCTACATCAATCCACACCACATTAAGATTCAATTCAATTAGGCATATACAAGAAAAAAAAAAGAAAGATAGGGTAACCTCTTTTTTCCTGGCCCGGTCAGTAAGGTCATGAAAATGAAATATTTCAACTTATTTATCTCTTATTTTACACATAATGGATTTACCTGGATCAATACATGATATTCTTTTAGTATTTCTAGGATCAGGTCTTATATTAGGAGGCCTAGGGGTGGTATTACTTACCAATCCAATTTATTCTGCCTTTTCATTAGGATTGGTTCTTGTTTGTATATCCTTATTCCATATTCCATCTAACTCCTATTTTGTAGCTGCTGCACAGCTCCTTATTTACGTGGGAGCCGTAAATGTCTTAATCGTATTTGCTGTGATGTTCATGAATGGTTCAGAATATTACAAGGATTTATATCTTTGGACAGTTGGAGATGGAGTTACTTCACTGGTTTGTACAAGTATTCTTTTTTCACTAATTACTACTATCTCAGATACGTCATGGTACGGGATTATTTGGACTACAAGATCAAACCAGATTATAGAGCAGGACCTGACAAGTAACGTTCAACAAATTGGAATTCATTTATCAACAGATTTTTATCTTCCATTTGAACTCATTTCTATAATTCTTTTAGTTGCTTTGATAGGTGCAATTGCTATGGCTCGTCAGTAATAAATACTTAGAATTAGAAATCCAAAATCAAATAAAATAAACAAGGCCGTGTTTTGTTCTGTGTTACTATTATGACATCAATTTCCCTTCAGTTCCATTTTGATATTCTATTGTTCATATATTAAATTGAATGGGTTTGAGTTCGATCCATTACTAATACCTTTCTTTTTTCCGTACTTGTTATATTCTAGTCAATCAAATCGGTTAAATTGTATTGTTGTTCATATTGAAATCAATCTCAATTGATGAGGAGTTGGTCAATGATGACCGAGCATATACTTATTTTGAGTGCCTATTTATTTTCTATCGGTATTTATGGATTGATCACAAGCCGAAACATGGTTAGAGCACTTATGTGTCTTGAGCTTATACTGAATGCGGTTAATCTAAATCTCGTAACATTTTCTGATTTATTTGATAGTCGACAATTAAAAGGAGACATTTTCTCGATCTTTGTTATAGCTATTGCAGCCGCTGAAGCAGCTATTGGGCCAGCTATTGTTTCGTCGATCTATCGTAACAGAAAATCAACTCGTATCAATCAATCGAATTTGTTGAATAAATAGTCGTAATGATATAAATAAAGACAGATATATAGAATATTTATCAATTAGAATTAGCGTGTCGTGTATAACTCGTATGACCATGTTTGCTGAAACGTAATAAATCAAAGTATCTTGGACCTCTCTCATTCTCATGACCAGATCCAGAAGTAGATTGATTATTAAATTAAAAAAAAATTCTGGTAAACCACTGATTCGTCTGGTGTCTACAATATATGATTCAGTTACTACTGATTTTACCAGATCGAAAATTGATAACGTTCAAAAAATTGATAGATCCAATGTCACATTCAGTAAAGATTTATGATACATGTATAGGGTGTACTCAATGTGTACGAGCCTGCCCCACAGATGTATTGGAAATGATACCTTGGGACGGATGTAAAGCTAAGCAAATTGCTCCTGCTCCAAGAACAGAGGACTGTGTAGGTTGTAAGAGATGTGAATCCGCTTGTCCAACGGATTTCTTGAGTGTCCGGGTTTATTTA